TTCGGTTTCTTGCTAAACCCGCGTTTAGATAGAGTCTCCCTTTGGGAAGTCAGAAGAAGCCCCGTTGACATCTCTTCATCTGCAAAGAATTCTCGATGTGAAAACAGAAAGACAGAGAGCTCATCGTTGAATATGTAAAAGAGTGGATCTCCAGGGTCCCAAATGAATTGGCCTTTTCGAAAAAAGACTTGTTCTTGGGAAGATCTATCTCGTCCCGGGTACTCCATGGTTTCACTCTGCAAGAACTCCCAATCATTCTCTTGAAGCTCATCCTCTTCATCATATCCATCATCCCCTTCACCATAAAATGCATACTCAAAATATTCATCATTAACTTCATCAGAAATGATCGGCTTGCCCCGAAATGACCTGGCCCAATAGGGAAATTCCAATTCATTGGGCCTTTCGATCCAATCAAATAGAAAGCCCCAAGATTGCCATATTCTAGGAGCCCAAACTATGTGATCGACTGCATCCTCCGCTAACTGTTGCGGGTCGGTGCCTTCTGCCCATTCTTTAAACTCCGATTCATAGAGAAATCTACGATCAAAGATAGAACGAGATCCATTTTCCATCATCTCTAAGGGATTCCTTGGTTCGGGCCGAAGAAGCGAGGATCCCACCAAAGCGCCTTCTACTACTTCTAATAGGCCATCAACTAGATCAGAATCCGTCTCAACGAGTCTATAAGAAGTGATCCAATTTTTTTCATCGGGTCCGGGTAGAGACCAAAGATCTTGAGCGATCGATCCGGCAGAACAACTCAAAAGATAAAGAAGTATCGTTAATTTCTTCATGTTCGTTCCAAGTTCGAAGAACCATTTGTACAAATAAGGATCCCCTTCGTAACATGATTGCTTCTTCATATAGATAGATATAGGATCTATAAGGCAGCAATTATTTATAAGTACATTTTGTGCAACAGCCCTTCCTATCTGATAGAAAAGGATCCCATGATCCGGAACCGGTCTTACATGGGCTCGCAACTCCCAAGTTTGTCTATGAAGAGCGAATCTAATTGTATTAGTGTCTATAATTGATTTCTTCTGTGTAATACTAATCGATAGGGCCTCATTGGTAATTGCTACAAGATCTCGTGCATTGTAACCCATGGCTATGGACCCGAATCCATTAGTATGGAACATTTTCTTTTCCAAGTGAAATCCCCTAGTATATGAAAGGGTGAAAACGTGCTTTCGTTGTTGTGGAATAAGAAGCCTTCGTATCTTAATGCATGTATTTAATTTATTCGGAGCTATTAGAGCGGGATCCACTTTTTGGGGAATATGAGTCGAAGCAATAACAAGAATATCTCTAGTGGACCGTCTTTCACAATCCCCGGAGAGATAGTTCAATAATAAACCGAGGGACTCCGACTCATCCACATACAGATCATGAATGTTTGGAATCCATACTATGCAAGGAGACATTGTTCTTGCCAATTCGAATTGCAAGTTGATAGAAGCTAGGTCTATTTCCAACTCGATGATATACCTAAGCATCTCATCATCCACCGTATACTCCTCCCTCAGCTCCGGGTCCGAGTCCAAGTTCGAATAAATAGAGTCGCGATCATCAATACCATCAATATCCACATCTTTAAGCGCACCCATATAGTCCTTAGCAGGATCGCTATCATCATCAATACCATCAATATCCACAGCATCAAGCGCACCCATATAGTCCTCCGGATCGAGATCATCAATAACTATTTTCAAATCCAGCTTGTTCAGAAATACCGTAATGAAAGGAAGATAGGAGTTTGTCGCTAGGGATTTGACCAAATAGGATCGTCCAGTTCCTATAGGACCTATCACTAAAATACCCCTAGAGGGGGATAGGGCTAGGCGGAACGAAAAGGTTTTTTGTTTTCCATGAGATGGGAAATGAAAACTATTAGCCCCACACGAGGTTTGTGAATAAGTGATTGTCTGATAATGAGCAAGGAATATCCGTCTTTCTGCTAAACAGGATGTATTGAACTCATAATTCATTAGATCCTTTTGATGAATGTCAACTACGTATCGTAAGTAAATTGCTCCCGCTTGTTCAAACATTTGATAACCATAGTCACTCTTTACTAAATGATCAATATGAGTCAGACTCCATAGAATTTTATCAATCCCTTTTTCTGGCCTTAAGGTGGAGAAATGAAACGAGTAAACTCGCTCTTTATCCAAAAACCAATCACAGGTCTCGATCCAGGATTCTATTTCATCATGAGTCTGAAACCTTTGTCCTTTTCTTATCCATGAATAGATCTCTTTACTTGTATGACTTAGATGTCTCGTATTTCTCGAAAAAGTGATTCGATTGATGGGATTTGGTATGATACTTAGGAGATCGATGAGATTGAAAAATATCTTCTGTATAAATTTGACCCCATAAACGGGACCACCACCAAATAGCGCAAAACCCAGTATTTCTGCTAGAAAATCTTCGAATTGTTCCCGAGCAACTAGAAAGAGATTCTTTAACCAGAAAGAATTCGGTTCAGGTT